TAGTGTTCGGTCAGAATCCCTTTTTGACTCTGCACCGTTGATTCCACTATTATTAATGAGCAATAATGGAATAATTCCTTCATAGAGATAGGGGACATAATTCACATGGATATAGTAAGTCTTGCTTGGGCTGCTTTAATGGTAGTCTTTACATTTTCCCTTTCACTCGTAGTATGGGGAAGAAGTGGACTCTAGAGGTACTACTAATTGATTGAGGAATCAAACCGTATCAATTGTTTTATAGATCGTTCTGCAAAGCGTTTTGAAGTATATACGCACTTTCTATGAGAAAAAATATAGACATAGTGGTTGTCTAACGAGATACTATGCATAAGAAAATCTTGCCTTAGGCGAGTCACATATTGCGCACTTACCGCTTGTTTTCTTATTTTCGAAATTGAATTTCTACTTTATCGACTCATTTCATATCAGGGTTCAAGCATTAAAAATCTGTGAGGTTTCTTTTTTATTCCCTTTCGAAATCTAAAGAAGTGCCCATAGAACTCCTGTCAATGAATCAATCCATTTTTTCTTCGGAATGCTAGAAAAAAGATTATTACTTTATTTTATTAATATATGCCCATAATAATCCTTTTTCTTTCGTTGATTTGATTCTTTCAATAGATCACGAGACTCAGATTGCAAATAATAAGAAATCTAAATCTAAAAATTAGAACTATAAAGTAAGACAAGATAATATTGTAGATTGATCAACACTAAGCCTCTGTCTTTATTATAAAGTACAACTTTATACACTACAATAACACTACTATTATAGTATGGTAAGAAAGAAAGAAATATATGAATCTTTCTTTCTTATCATACTATACTATCGGATCTCATAGAATACTGTCGATTCTAGTCTGCTCATTTCATTTAAGACGCGAAATTGGAATCATTTTCCTTTTTCTTCAACCATTGATAAGAACTCAGAAGTAAAGTTTCATTCAAATTAATTAATTCTTTTTATTTTGACTTTCCGTTTTTACGTAAATGATAAGCAGAAAAGCAGTAGGAACTAGAATGAACAGTGCAGTAGCAATAAATGCAAGAATATTTACTTCCATAATCTCATCGTTTTTTTTTACTTCACAATAACTCGGGATTTAATCCCATAGAGATGATAAATCTTTCGCCTATAAATTCAATGAATGAATTACCTCTCAATGATCTTGAATCGGATCAATATCATGAATAACAATATCTGAGCTATCAAATCAATTTGTCGTCGCGAATTGAATAGTATAACATAGGAAGATCTTTTATCCATACCGAATCCAAAATAGGATTCCCGGCCCAATCAAAAATTACTTTATTTATCATTCTTTTCTTTCTTTTCTATAACCTACCTTAAGTCTTCCTTGTACAATCGTCGAATGAAGTATTATCTTATCTGACCACCCGTCCCTTTCCATTAGTCACAAACGCCCAACAAACAATAGAAGCAAAGTGGAAAAAGAAAGGAGTTACGTTCTAAATTCGGGTTTTTTAATGATCTAATTTTCTTGGAAGACAAAGAAGTGTGATAAAGATGAGTCCGAGGATAAAAGAAGGAATATTCTCTCAAATGAAATTTCAATATTTTTTTAGTTTAGGGTTTGTTCTTTCGTTGGCGGGCCTCGTAAAAAAAATAGAAAATATAGGAAGGAAAGAGTTGATTCATTCCGTTGCTAATGCTAAGAGGAGTAGGATCTTTAAGTGATCTTTATCCTTCTTTTTTGTACCCTCCCCCTAGGTTATTAGTACTGGGACACATATATCAAAAGTTCAGTGTGTCATTTGAATGAAATAGATTTTTTCAACTTCACATTAGTAATTGAAGTTACACAAACAAAACCGGGTCCAGAAGGAGAGATTTTTTAAGCTGGAAAGGGATTTTATCGGGGTAATTCTGTTAAATTCATTTTGTATTGTACAACAAAGAAATTCCATTTTCGTATGTGCCCCTGAGAAACATATAGTCTTCTATTCCATCGAAAAAGCAGACTGAGTATCTCTTGGAATACTGACTATAGTGCTCCCCTCACTTGTACTAATCTACATATGTCTTTCTACTACCAATCGGTACTAGTTGAAGTAATGAAAATTTCCCTATTTGTTTGATGAGAAACGCGAAACGAAAAAGGAAAGAAAAAAGAACCCCCTTGGGAATGAAATTATGCTTCCTGCTCCCCCGTTGACAGAAAAAGGGGAGAAGATTTATATACTTATTGGATCCGTCGGGACTGACGGGGCTCGAACCCGCAGCTTCCGCCTTGACAGGGCGGTGCTCTGACCAATTGAACTACAATCCCAGGGAAATAAGGGATCTAGCAGAAAATTTTATTCTTTTTTATTCCTCCGTATCGGGTATTTCTGAAGGACAAGGGGGTTATACCATCTCATGGTATATTGGCGAATTGTTGGGCCGAGCTGGATTTGAACCAGCGTAGACATATTGCCAACGAATTTACAGTCCGTCCCCATTAACCGCTCGGGCATCGACCCAGGAAGAATCCAT